AATAAAAGATTTTTTAAAGGCCCTAGCGAAAATCATACGGGGAATCCTAACGGAAATCTGGCAAAATGAAAAACGGGTGTTCTTGGAGCCCTGGAAGAGAAGGCTGTCCAAGGCATGGATTCACCTCCTGCGGGACTGCACGGAAATCTGGGTCAATCCGCACCCATATGCACAGCTTCTAGGGAAAATGGAACCCGGTTCCTTTTCCCTAGCCCAACAGGTTGTCCTCTTAGAGGACCGCCTGACACGAGGCTGGCAAGTGGGGATGCTGTGCATCCGGACTATTGGATCTCTCCTGGGCAAAATGCTCGTCGATGGGACGATTCTACGGCACCTCTACCTCCTGGGAACCCTTGCTGCTTTTCTAGTCGCGATCTACGACGTTTTTAGGTTCCGTCGCGAGCAGGGCAAATTTCCCAGCGACACCAAGACCATGTTTGGGGTCATGGTCATTGTGGCCGGCGCACACTATATCTATTATTTCTGCGTCCTAACAGCGCGACGCCACCTGCCCGGGAAAGTGCTTTATACCGTTCTCATTCTCGGTGTTTTCTTAGCAGGTTCTATCGGTCCCCCGTATGACCCTAGGGATTTGAAAATAAATCCTAATGACTATGATTTATTTGTCTAACAAATAAAAGAAAAATGAGATAAGATGGCCTCGCCTTTCCGTTTTAAGTAAGGGCGAGGTTCCATTTGTCTACGAACAAGCGGAGAGGGAAGAGAGGGGTAGACGTTTTTTTGGACGATTTTCAGGAAGATGCAAATGAAGATTTAGATGAAGAGGAAGATTTAGATGATAATGAAGATTTAGATGATAATGAAGATTTAGATGATAATGAAGATTTAGATGAATACGAAAATTCATATGAAAATGAATATGAAAATGAATATGAAGATTCAGATGAAGATGAAGAAGAGTTATTGAATTAGCCAAAAAAGCGCATACAAAAGGAGTTAAAGTACAAATAAATTGCAGGACGTATTGACGGAAGAGATATTATATTGCACGTGTCGAATGTCTTCTACAGGGTAGAGTTCCTCTACACACAATTCGCGCTAAAATGGATTTCTGTTCTACTAGAGTTCAAATGCGTTATGGGGTCTTAGGCATCAAAATTTGGATCTTTTCAGATACAGATAGGCAATTCGAAAAATAGACCTGTCCTTCCATTTCTATCCAAAAAAAATGCCAAGGCCCCTGTTCTTTTTTTGTTCAACCAAAACAAAAAAATGAAAAAATTCAATAAGGTTAACTAAGAATTCGATTTATCATTTTATATTAAAATATTATGAATCTGAATGACAAGGTTTTACGATTCCTGAACGCCTTGGGAGAGTTTGTGATTAGGGTCTACATCGCATCTCGGGTCGTTTTCTTCCTAAGAAAGATGTGGGAGATTTTGGTTGTTAGGCTGGAAGAGAGGCGCTTACCAGGAATCGTTAAAGTTTTCCACTATTTTGCATTTACATTGCTGACCATTTTAGCCGTGGGTTTCTATATAGGTCTAGTTTTGTTTCTCTTCAAATAGAACACAAAATGCCAAGGCCCCCGTTCTTTTTTTGTTCAACCAAAACAAAAAAATGAAAAAATTCAATAAGGTTAACTAAGAATTCGATTTATCATTTTATATAATTTTTATGCTTAGCCCCAAAAGACCCAAATTCCGAAAAGAACATAGAGGACGGATGAGAGGAAGATCTTCTCGAGGCAGTCGTATTTCTTTCGGTAGATATGCTCTTCAAGCACTTGAACCTGCTTGGTTCACATCTCGACAAATAGAAGCAGGTCGGCGAGCACTGACACGAAATGTACGCCGCGGTGGAAAAATATGGGTGCGTATATTTCCAGATAAACCGGTTACAATAAGATCTACAGGAACCCGTATGGGTAAGGGGAAGGGCAACCCCGAATATTGGGTAGCTGTCGTTAAACCGGGTAGAATACTTTATGAAATGGATGGGGTTGCCGAAAATATAGCCAGAAAAGCTATTTCAATAGCTGGGTCCAAAATGCCTATACGAACTCAATTCCTTATTTCGGATTCGGAATAGGAGTGTAGAATCAAAAGTAAGGAAGACTTGGGGATAAAAAAAAAGAACTGCAATTGCAGGTTTTTTGGACAAAGAGTATTTTCTTTGTTTTATTTGGACTCCGCCCTAAAGCAAAGGAGCCTAAAAATAAATAAATAAATAAAAATGATTCAAGCTCAGACCTATTTGAATGTAGCGGACAACAGCGGTGCCCAGAAATTGATGTGTATTCGAATCATAGGAACCAGTGGTCGACGATATGCTCGTATTGGGGACGTTATTGTTGCTGTGATTAAGGACGCAGCACCAAAAATGTCTTTAGAAAGATCAGAAGTGATCAGAGCTGTAATTGTCCGTACTTGTAAAGAACTCAAACGTGATGACGGTGTGGTAATCCGATATGACGATAATGCTGCTGTTGTCATTGATAAAAAAGGAAATCCAAAAGGAACTCGCGTTTTTGGTGCGATGACCTACGAATTGAGACAGTTCAATTTCACCAAAATAATTTCATTAGCACCTGAAGTAATATAAGAAAAGAAGTCTTTTAATTAAAAAGGAAAGGGGAAACTTTGATATAGTATATTATATTTGAATCCAATGGATTCACCAGTATAGTGGATTTTGGCTCACGTATATCCCCTTCCAACTTCCTAAAAAAAAGGAGCATGTTGATTAGAATTATGTCAAAATTCCAAGGTAACAAAAATTTTATGAGTAAGGACACCATTTCTTACCTATTAACCTCTATACGAAATGCCGACATGGCTAAAAAAGAGACGGTTCGAATAGAATTTACTAACATAGCCGAAAACGTAGTTAAAATACTTTTACGAGAGGGTTTTATCAAAAACGCGAGGAAACACCGGGAAAACAACAAATCCTTCTTGGTTCTAACCCTCTTCTATAGAAGGAATAGGGGGGGGACAAAAGGAACTTTTTTAAATTTAAAACAAGTCAGTCGACCCGGTCGACGAATCTATTCGAAATCTCACCAAATTCCTAGGATTTTGGGCGGGGTGGGGATTGCAATTCTTTCTACTTCTCGAGGTATAATCACGGACCGAGAAGCTCGGATAGAAGGAGTGGGTGGAGAATTTTTGTGCTATATATGGTAATCTTTATGATACACAAATGGAATGGAAGCCGGAGCGGGTTACGACTAAATAAATGAATAACTTCTGATCTAGATCTGGCAAATAAAAAAAAAGATTTTTCCTGAAATGAGAAATGAGAAGTGGATCTACGAGGGTCTAATTACTGACTCGCCCCGCCCTCCAACGGCATTTTTCGGGTTCGTTTCGATAACGGGGATCTTCTTTTAGGTTCTATTTCAGGATTTCAGGAAAGATACGACATATCTTTTTACATATACTACACGGAGATAGAGTCAAAATTGAAATTAAGTCATTACGATTCAACCAAGGGGCGTATAATTCCATTTTTAGATTCGACTCAACGGATGGGTAAGGGGCTTTTGAACTTGAACACTCCTTTCGTGGGGATTCCATTCGAGACTCCAAATTTCAAGAAACTCATTTTCTTCCAATTTCAATAAGTAGATTCGAAGTTAAGGAATAAGAACTATGAAAGTAGGGGCCTCCGTTCGTAAAATGTGTGCAAAATGTCGACTGATCCGTAGGAAGAATCAACTTCGAGTAATTTGTTCTAACCCGAGACATAAACAAAGACAGGGATAATCTTTCTAAAAAAACAATTTGAATTTGAAAAAGCTAAAAAATAGAAAATCTGAAAAAAAATCTGTTTTAACATGAAATGGATATATCCATCCTAACTTATAGTTTTCTATTTAAAATATGCTTAACTATGGCAAAACCTAGAAGAAAAAGACGAATAGTTACTAGTTATCGTCCTTTACGGACGCGGTACTTCCGCGCGCGTAAGAAACTACGTCGTCTACAAAAAGGATTTATTCACATTCACGCAACTCTCAACAACACAATTGTTAGTGTTGCAGATAGGGGGGGTCGCGTGGTTATTTGGGCCTCCGCCGGCGCTTGTGGATTCAAGAGTAAAAGAAAGGGGACACCCTTTGCGGCCCAAACCACAACGCAATATGCTATTCAACCGCTAGTGAAAAAAGGTATGCGAAAAGTGAATGTCTACGTAAAAGGTGTCGGGAAGGGAAGAGATGGAGCATTACGAACTATTCATAGAAGTAGTCTAAAGGTATATTTGACAAGGGATGAAACCCCTGTACCACACAACGGCTGTAGACCCCCTAAAAGAAGACGTGTATAGACAAAAAGTAAAAATTTCAAGAGAAAGAAATGATTCAACGATCTTATAATATTACTATGATTCGAGAAAAAGTAAGAGTCTCTACTCAGACACCACGGTGGAAATGTGTTGAATCAAGAGCAGATGACAAGCGTCTTTATTATGGCCGCTTTATTCTGTCTCCACTTAAGAAGGGTCAAGCCGATATAATAGGCATTGCGATGCGAAGAGCTTTGCTTGGAGAAATAGAAGGAACATGTATCACACATGCAAAATTTGCGAAAATACCACACGAGTATACTACTATGGCAGGTATTAAAGAATCGATATATGAAATTTTAATGAATTTGAAAGAAATTGTATTGAGAAGCAATCTGTATGGAACTCGCGATGCATCTATTTGTGTCAGGGGTCCCCGAGATGTAACTGCTCAAGACATAATTTTACCCCCTTCCACGGCAATCGTTGATAATACACAGCATATAGTTACCCTAACGGAACCAATCGACTTTTGTGTTGAATTAAAAATTGAGAGAGGTCGGGGCTATTCTATAAAAATTCCAATGCCAACCAACCTTTTTCACCATGACAGTGGTTATCCTATAGATGCTGTATTCATGCCTGTTAGAAATGTAAATCATAGTATTCATTCTTATAAAAGGGGGAGCCGCGAGATTCTTTTTCTAGAAATATGGACAAATGGAAGTTTAACTCCTAAAGAAGCG